AAAGGAATAAATAAATCAATCAAATTACGAGAAGCCTCATAAAGTGCTTCCTTAGGAGTTAAACTTCCATTTGTCCATATTTCTAGAAAAAGTATCTCTTGTTTTTCATTCCCATTCCCATAAGAATGAATACTATGATTCGCATTTCGAACAGGCATGAATACAGCATCTATAGGGTAACTTCCATCTTGAGAGTCATTTATGGGTTCCATACGATATCCGCGATCTCTCTTGATTTGTAATCCAATACACAAATCAATTGGTTCCGTCAGGTTAGCTATATGTTGTGTCGTGTCAACTATTTCTACGGAAGGTGGTAAGATGATATCTTGAGCGGTTACGTATCTAGGACCCCTTACGCAAATCGACGCGTCTCTAACTCCATAGAGATTACTTCTCAATACAATTTCTTTCAAATTTTGTAAGATTTCATGTACTGATTCCTCAATACCTACTATCGTAGAATATTCATGTGGCACCTTCTTAGATTTTGCACGTGTGATACATGTTCCTTCTATTTCTCCAAGTAAGGCCCTTCGCATGGCAATACCGATGGTATCAGCTTGACCTTTCATAAGTGGTGACAGAATGAAACGACCATAATAAAGACGCTTACCGTCTACTCTTGATTCAACACACTTCCACTGTAGTGTTCGAGTGGATCCTGCTACTTCCTCTCGAACCATACTATACTAGTATTATTATTTGATCATTTATTTCTCTTGAAATCGGTTTAATTCTTATTTCTACACACGTCTTTTTTTAGGAGGTCGACATCCATTATGTGGCATAGGTGTTACATCACGTACGAAGCTTAATAATATACCACTTCTACGAATGGCTCGTAATGCTGCATCTCTTCCGAGACCAGGACCCTTTATCATAACTTCTGCTCGTTGCATACCCTGATCAACCACTGTACGAATAGCATTTACCGCTGTGGCTTGAGCAGCATAAGGTGTTCCTCTTCTTGTGCCTTTGAATCCAGAAGTACCGGCGGAGGCCCAAGAAACTACCCGACCTCGTACATCTGTAACAGTTATAATGGTATTGTTGAAACTCGCTTGAACATGAATAACGCCTTTTGGTATTCTACGTCCATTCTTACGTGAACCAATACGCCCATTCCTACGTGAACCAATTCTTGGTATAGCTTTTGTCATATTTTATCATCTCATATTTATGAGTCAGAAATATACAAAAAGAAAAGATACGGAGATATCCATTTCATGTTAAAACAGATCCTTTACCTTATTTTTACATATATATATTTTTTTTTTGAAAGTAAAGTTCTTTTTTAGAAGAATTACCCTTGTCTCTGTTTATGTTTCGGATTGGAACAAATCACTATAATTCGTCCACGCCTGCGAATCAGTCGACATTTTTCACAAATTTTACGAACGGAAGCCCTTATTTTCATATTTTTTATTCCTTACCTTAATTCTGAATCCACTTCTTGGAAGAGAATAAGTCTCTTGAATTTTTTTTGAACTTCGAATTGTATACCCATGGTTAAAAAAATAACCTAATCATTCGAATCTTTGTTGCGAAGTCGATAAATTATACGTCCCCTGGTTGAATCATAACGACTTACTTCAATTTTTACTCTATCTCCCGGTAGTATCCGTATAAAACTGCGGCGGATCCTCCCTGAAACATATCCTAGAATTAGATCTTCATTATCTAAACGGACCCGGAACATACCGTTGGGAAGTGATTCAGTAATTAAACCCTCATGAATCAATTTTTGTTCTTTCATTCCAGGTAACCTCCTTGAAGTATCAACTAATGGAGGAATAGTTATATAACTCACTTTTCCTCTCTATTTTACAAATAGGAAGTTAGAGATCAAATTCGGATACCAGAGGTGGAAGATTACCATATATAACACAAAATTTCTCCTCCAATTCTTTCTAGTCGAGCTTCTCGATCTGTTATTATACCTCGAGAAGTAGAAAGAATTACAATTCCCATTCCACCTAAAATCTTAGGAATTCGTTGATAGTTGGAATAAATTCGTAAGCCGGGCCGGCTGATACGCTTTAAAATGGTTCTAGTTTTATATATTCCTTTTCTGGTTTTTCTATGTCGCAGAGTTGAAACCAAGAAATATTTGTTACTCTCCTGATGTTTCCGAACGTTTTCAATAAAACCCTCTCGTAGAAGTATTTTTATAATGTTTTCGGTGATATTTGTAGATGCTATTCGAACCCTTCCTTTTTTATCCGTGTCAGCATTTCTTATAGAAGTTATTAGATCGGCAATAGTGTCCCTACCCATGACGAACTAGAATTATAGGTTCCTCCTAATTTTGATATAATCAACATGTTTCCTTTTTTTTCTTTTTTTTTTTTTTATAAAGTATATACGTGAGACACAATCTACTAATTTGATCTATTTGATCTATTTCAGATACCCTATACTATATCATAGTCTCATCTACTACTATTTATAATACTTCGGGAGCTAATGAAACTATTTTAGTAAAATTTAACTGTCTCAATTCTCGAGCGATCGCACCAAAAACTCGAGTTCCTTTTGGATTTCCTTCTTGATCAATGACAACTGCAGCATTGTCGTCATATCGTATTATCATACCGTTTTCACGTTTGAGTTCTTTACATGTACGTACAATTACAGCTCTAATTACTTCTGATCTTTCTAGAGGCATATTGGGAACTGCTTCTTTGATTACAGCAACAATAACATCACCAATATGAGCATATCGGTGATTACCAGCTCCTATGATTCGAATACACATCAATTTTCGAGCTCCGCTGTTATCCGCTACATTCAAAAGGGTCTGAGGTTGAATCATATCATTTTTATTTCAATCTGTTATTTCAATGCAAAAGTATGAAAGAAAAAAAAGAAATATTGTCCGTCCAGAAATAAATAAACCTGCGGTTGTTTTTTCATCCCCAATACCCCTTTTTTTTTAGTTCTACATCTCTATCCTGAAATAAGAAATTGAGTTCGTATAGGCATTTTGCGCGCAGCTATCTCAATAGCTGCTCTAGCTACAGTTTCTGATACTCCACCCATTTCATAAAGTATTCGACCCCGTTTAACAACGGATACCCAATATTCAGGGGATCCCTTCCCCGAACCCATACGTGTTTCCGCGGGTCTTACTGTAACAGGTTTGTCGGGAAATATACGTACCCATATTTTTCCACCACGACGCGCATATCGTGTCATTGCTCTTCGCCCTGCTTCTATTTGTCTAGCTGTAATCCAAGCAGGTTCAAGTGCCTGAAGAGCGTATCTGCCGAAACAAATATGATTGCCTCGACAAGATATTCCTTTCATTCTTCCTCTATGCTGTTTACGAAATCTGGTTCTTTTGGGGTTATAGTCGATGGTTGTTTCTTAATTCCATCTCTACTGCAGAACCGGACATGAGAGTTTCTTCTCATCCAGCTCCTCGCGAATGAAAGGATTCAAATTCAATAAAATAATATTATAGATACACATTAATAGGTACACATTAATAGATAATACACCAAGTAATGGCTTTTATTGATATTTAATTTCTTACATAAGAAGGAAGATGTAGATACAAGATATACAATACAGCTAGACGTGTGTGTACATTTATGTATCTTTATAGATAATGTAATGTTTCTCTTTTTTTTTTTTATAACATGACGAATCCTTTCCTTATTTTTTTTTTTTTACCTCTATCGAATTACGACAAAAGATTGTAATCCAATAAATAGAGGTTTCGCGGGCGAATATTTACTCTTTCCTGTTTCATTCGAAGGTTCAATTCATAACCTCTCAGAATAAATCAATTTTTTCTTGGTCCGTTCCGCCATCCCACCCAATGAATTATTAGGATTCGTTTTCAATAGAAGCCTATGCAGTCACAGGTTCTGTCGTTCCCATAGCTTCTCCATTAATGGTTAGGTCCGAACTTTGCAATGGAGCTTCCAACAAAATTCGTTCCCAAGTCAATTTCCTCAGTTTTTATTAACCTGAAGGCTCTTTATTATTTTATTCTATTTTTAATTATTTCATTTTAAAATTCTTATATTTATAATTATCTTATCAGTATTGATTATCAGTATTGATGCTTTATCACACTGCCTTTTATGACGTGATTCATAGACCATACATATTGGAATCATATATCATTGATATTTTTGTTCTTTCTTTCTATCATCCTTCCATTTATCCACATCCCTTTATTTTTTTTTTTTGCTTTACAACCCATAATCAGATCTATTTTTTGTTGAAAGAATTTCAGTTGCTACAACCATATGATAGATCCACTCATTCATATAGTGACTGTTTCTTGGGATCTCGACAATACGAAGCAATAAGTTGGTTATTAGTTTATTTTATATAATTACAAAGTTTATAGGAGGGGTCAGTTTGTTTTTTTTTTTTTTGAATCCCAACTTGAAACTATAAAGAAAAAACTAACGAGTCACACACTAAGCATAGCAATTATACCAAATGATCAATCGAATTTATATTTAACCTTATAGAATTAGAATTGTTCATTTTTTTATTTTTAACGAAAAAAGAATGAAAGAGTTTGTCATTTTTTGTTTTATCACTGGACAGAATGGGAAGACAAGGTTGATTATTCCTCGTCTACAAATATCCAAATTTTTATACCTAATACTCCATAAATAGTTCGAATTGTATAGGAACAATGATCAATTTTAGCGCGAATTGTTTGTAGGGGAACTCTACCCTCTCTGATCCATTCAACACGTGCAATTTCTTTTCCGTCGATACGGCCTGCTATTTGCACTTGAATTCCTTTTGTATCTGTTTGTTCAGTTAATTCAATAGCTTTTTTCATTGCTTTTCGAAACGAAACTCTATTTTTTAATTGTAAAGCTATATATTCTGCAAGAATATTAGGTTGTCCATAAGGTTTTTCAACTCTTGTGATAGCAATGTTGAGTCTCCGGTTTACAGAATGAAACTCCTTTTGTACATTCATCTGTAATTCTTCGATTCCTCGTGTTTGCCCCTCTATT